ATTCAAATGATTATTCATCGAATGACTATTATTGTATTTTCATTCAAATAGGAGGGCGGGAAAGCTCTATGGAAAAATGGCGGTTCAATTCGATGTTGTTTAAGGAGGAGTTAGAACACGGGTGCGGGTTAAGTAAATCACTAGAGGGTATTCGACCCGTTGGAAATACAAATGGGGGTGAAGACCCTGTTATAAATAACACGATTCATGGTTGGATTGATAGTGACAGCTCGAATAATATTGATCCTTTATTTGGTGTCAGCAACATTCGGAGTTTGATCTGTGATGACACTTTTTTAGTTAAGGATAGTAATGGTGAAAATTATTCCATATATTTGGATATTGAAAATTTGATTTTTGAGGTTGAAGACGATCGTTCTTTTTTGAGTGAATTGGGCGGTTTTTTTTCTAGTTGCCTAAATTATAGTTATCCGAATGATGGACCTAAGAGTGACAATCACTACTACAATCGTTACATGTATGATACTCAATATAGTTGGAATAATCACATTACTAGTTGCATTGAGAGTTATCTTCGTTCTGAAATCCATATTGATAGTTACATTTCAAGCGGTAGTGACAATTACAGTAAGAATTACATTTATAGTTACATTTGTAGTGAAAGCGTAAATAGTATTGACAGTGATAGTTTCATCAGTATACAAACTAGCGCAAGTGGAAGTGATCTCGATATAAGTAAAAAATACAGGAATTTGTGGGTTCAATGCGAAAATTGTTATGGATTAAATTATAAGAAATTTTTTAGGTTAAAACGGAATATTTGTGAACAATGTGGATATCATTTGAAAATGAGTAGTTCAGAAAGAATCGAACTTTTGATTGATCCAGGCACTTGGGATGCTATGGATGAGGACATGGTTTCGGTGGACCCCATTGAATTTCATTCGGAGCAGGAGCCTTATAAAGATCGTATTGATTTTTATCAAAAAAAGACAGGGTTAACTGAGGCTGTTCAAACAGGCATAGGTCAATTAAACGGTATTTCCATCGCAATTGGGATTATGGATTTTCAGTTTATGGGGGGCAGTATGGGATCCGTAGTAGGCGAGAAAATCACCCGTTTGATCGAATATGCTACTAATAGATCTCTACCCCTTATTATAGTGTGTGCTTCGGGGGGAGCCCGCATGCAAGAAGGAAGTTTGAGCTTGATGCAAATGGCTAAAATATCTTCAGCTTTATATGATTATCAATCAAATAAAAAGTTATTCTACGTATCAATCCTTACATCTCCTACAACCGGTGGGGTGACTGCCAGTTTTGGTATGTTAGGAGATATCATTATTGCCGAACCTAATGCTTACATTGCATTTGCAGGTAAAAGAGTAATTGAACAAACATTGAATAAGACAGTACCTGATGGGTCACAAGAAGCTGAGTATTTATTCCATAAGGGCTTATTCGACCCAATCGTACCACGTAATCCTTTAAAGGGTGTTCTGAGTGAGTTATTTCAGCTTCACGGTTTCTGTCCTTTGAATCAAAATTGAATCAAGTAGATCATTTAATTCTGTTTTTTTTATTTTAAGTTTACAAGTATTTAGTTTCCATTTTATTTAGTTTATTGTAATCAAAGTGAAAATAAAAAATAATAAGCACGGAGTTTTACTTGAGGTTATAAAATACAATTGTATAACGGATCATAAGTTGTTGATAATCACTTTTCTTATTTGCTACAGATCCATTTTATTTCTACCTATATAATACATGATTAGTAATCGGGAAGGCTCTATCAATAGGATAAAAGAGTTAATTTTTCTCCTAAATTAGGAAAAATTCATGTTATTTTATTACATTACGTATTTATTATAGATATAATTATTCTCCAAGTAAGAACCTTTTTTGGTATTTATTAGAAGATAAGTATAAGAGAACAATAATAATAAATATATATTATATAAAAGTGAATAGGTACACTTATTTAGTTCTACGTTTCTTGTACCTATTATTATATACTGATAATAGATATACTTATCATAAGATATCTTTATAACAGGTACAAAATATTAAATCGAGGTATCCATTCTATGACAACTTTAAACTTCCCCTCTGTTTTTGTGCCTTTAGTGGGTCTAGTATTTCCAGCAATTGCAATGGCTTCCCTATCTCTTCATGTTCAAAAAAACAAGATTCTCTAGATTCGACGGGACCCAATCTCGTTCATTTTTTTTTTTCAAGACTCGGACTTGGGTCATAATACAGATATCTATATCTATTTAAATTTATCTATCTATTTAGTGGACATAGGATACAACATGTGGATTCTTCCGAACACAAATGAAAGAGCTATTATGCGCGTGGAAACATCATGGGATGATATATGGGGATAAATAGATTATATCTTCAAAAGGGGGTCCGCAGATGTATGAAATGGAAAGTAAAAATATCTCTGTAGATATCTATAGTGGGATTATATGAGGGGGATCCTTTTTTATATCTAAGCGATTCGATGAATTACTCCTAATGGTTCACATCATAATAAGAGTGCTAGTTGATAAGAGTTGCTTCAGGAACAAAAAAAGAAAGTCAAATTTTGGTTATTCTCTAAATTTCAATAAAATTAAACAACTGGATCTAGTATGAACTGGCGATCAGAACATATATGGATAGAACTTATAATGGGGTCTCGAAAAACAAGTAATTTATGTTGGGCCTGTATCCTTTTTTTAGGTTCACTGGGATTCTTATTGGTTGGAACTTCTAGTTACCTTGGTAGGAATCTTATATCCTTATTTCCTTCTCAGCAAATCCTTTTTTTCCCACAAGGGATCGTGATGTCTTTCTATGGGATCGCGGGTATGTTCATTAGCTCCTATTTGTGGTGCACAATTTCGTGGAATGTGGGTAGTGGTTATGATAGATTCGATAGAAAAAAAGGAATAGTGTGTATTTTTCGTTGGGGATTCCCTGGAAGAAATCGTCGAATCTTTCTTCGATTCCTTATGAGAGATATTCAGTCGATTAGAATAGAGGTTAAAGAAGGTATTTATTCCCGGCGTGTACTTTATATGGAAATCAGAGGCCAGGGTGCCATTCCTTTGACTCGTACTGATGAGAATTTGACTCCACGAGAAATTGAACAAAAGGCTGCGGAATTGGCCTATTTTTTGCGCGTACCAATTGAAGTATTTTGAAATGAATTGAAGAATGAATGCTTTCGCAGCATTGAGTTCTGTTTTGTTTTTTCAGGTCGCTCATTCGAGCAAAAGCAGACGCGTGTGAAACAACCAGAAAACAGAAAACAAAGCGCTTTTTCCACCAAAAGTTTTTGATGGATTGTATATGGAAATCAACTCCATTTTTTCATACTCGTAACAAGTATACTAAGTATGGATTCATCATATATATCCGAAAAACTAAGACTATATATATACTTCATATTTTTGGGGTCCAATATTTTTTAATTGATATGTTAGATATAGATGGATCATATCTTGTAATTCAATTCTGTTTTTGTTTTGTCTCGAAATTCGAAAAATATGCATTTCTTGACTTGAAGTGGCTCGTTAGGGCATTCAGCGAAAGGATACAATTGCTTCGAATGAAGACATAATAAAAAAAATATTGTTTCCAGATCTAAGGATTAGCCCTTTAATTTAAATTAATTTAAATTAAATAAAGGGGGTCTGTGGATTCAATACCCTGTTTGTTATAGAACTCATGTTTCATGGAAATATCAGATTGGATAGAATCGAGGAATGAGGTGGTTTCATTAACAATTCACAGATTCAAAATGCCAAAAAAGAAAGCATTCAACCCCCTTCTATATCTTACATCTATAGTTTTTTTGCCCTGGTGGATTTCTTTCTCATTTAATAAAAGTATGGAATCTTTGGTTACTAATTGGTGGAATGCTGGGCAATCCGAAGTTTTTTTGAATGATATTCAAGAAAAGAACGTTCTGGAAAAATTCATAGAATTAGAAGAACTCTTCCTTTTGGACGAAATGATAAAGGAGTACCCCGATACACATATACAAAAGCTTCATATAGGAATACACAAAGAAACGATCCAATTGGTCAAAATGTACAATGAGGATCATATCCATACCATTTTACATTTTTCGACAAATATAATAAGCTTCGCTATTCTAAGTGGTTATTCTATTCTGGGTAATGAAGAACTTGGTATTATTAATTCTTGGGTTCGGAAATTTATCTATAACTTAAGCGACACAATAAAAGCTTTTTCTATTCTTTTATTAACGGATTTATGTATTGGATTCCACTCGCCTCATGGTTGGGAACTAATGATTGGTTCTGTCTACAAGGATTTTGGATTTTATCATAATAATCAAATTATATCTGGTCTTGTTTCCACCTTTCCAGTCATTCTAGATACAATTTTAAAATATTGGATCTTCCGTTATTTAAATCGTGTATCTCCGTCACTTGTAGTCATTTATCATTCAATGAATGACTAAAAATGATCTACTGATATAAATCTAATCATAATGTTTTTTTGACTTCGTACATAAACAAACCATTCAAAATGTTACTTATTTTTTAAGTTTCTACCGATCCGGGAAATGACTCCTGGATCCCAGTAAAATAGCAGAATCGTGGATAGGGAACTCTACTAGCAACCTACCCAATTTATTGTAGAAATTTTCGGGATCAATGATTGGACCATGCAAAATAGAAATATCTTTTCTTGGATAAAGGAACAGATGACTCGATCCATTTTCGTATCGGTCATTATATTTATATATGTAATAACTTGGACATCTATTTCACACGCATATCCCATTTTTGCACAACAGGGTTATGAGAATCCACGAGAAGCTACTGGGCGTATTGTATGCGCCAATTGTCATTTAGCCAATAAGCCCGTGGATATTGAGGTTCCACAAGCGGTACTTCCAGATACTGTATTTGAAGCAGTTGTTAGAATTCCCTATGATATCCAACTGAAACAGGTTCTTTCTAATGGGAAACGGGGATCTTTGAATGTGGGGGCTGTTCTTATTTTACCTGAAG